ATTCCCTGCAAGGCGGTTAACGGCTGTCGGATAGGGCATCGGGAAGAACATATGGAAAAGAGAACCTGCGAGTACTATTCAGTTTGGATGTGCCCCCCTGAAATTGTTAGATATTTGCCTTTATGACTCGTCTTCTGGGGGGATACTAAGCCTGGAATAAGTTTCGATCTATGGCAATTTCTTTGTAGTGGCCAGTTAAAGCTATCAGATATAGGAGAGACTACCTACTTCAAGTTCAAGGCAGGCTAGCTCAGTACACGATTCCCTTCCTTTAATGTCCAGTTCCAGTAGTTGCCTATTCATAAGCAGTGCTAAGATAATCCCCTCCATTTTGAGTGTTTTTTTAAGCCCGTTGGAGTCATCTAGTCAAAGTCTGCAATAGGAAACCCCTGCATTCGATCCAGTTTGAGTTCTCATTGGAGTGGAGTCTCTTACCAGGCCAGTTTTAAGCCCTTATAGTTACCTTCCTTCTGTCAGCGATCTAGTTTGAGTGGTAGTTCCAGCCGAGGGAAGAGGTGAATACGAGCCATTAGGAGAGCCTTACTTTAAAGCTAGTGAGTTGGAAAGCAGTCCTTTTTATAGCCCTTCGCTTCCTAACGAGTGTACCGAACGTAAGGGTCCAAACCAAACAAGCGGGTGGAGGACTTCTTATTTTTTTCTAGCCTATATTTCATGCAGCCATAGCCGCCTTACTGGGGTTTGAGTTGCAGTTCCCTCCTACCCATTTCCAGCCATTGGCCATCCAGTTGGAGTAGATAGCCCCAGGAGAAGTATAAGTCCCTCACCGAGTAGAAGTGTTTTTAGCCCCCGGATTGGAGGAGTATTTCCATTTAAAGCAGGAATTTTAAAGCCAGCCAGTTTCATTGGTAAGTGCTTCCATACAATCCTAAAAAAAAGTCCTGCTACCTGCGAACCATTGCCAGTTACCGGTGGCCCATACGAGGTTTCCAGGCGAGCTTCTCTTTTAGCTAGTTCCCTGCCAGAAAGCAGTTCTCTTACGCAAGCCAGGAAAGCAAGTCTTCGTCTTTCTTAAAGCCTGTGTTAGTCGTGCTTCCATTCGATATCCATATCCATCCGAGTTTCGAAGAATGCTTTTCTTGATAGTACTAAGGGCTATACATATAGTGGAAGTGGTAAGTTTATCCAATTACAGTATGAGTTGCCCTCTATCCCGTGGGACTTCTGTTACATCCCGTGAGACTTTCCTTCCAGCGATTGAGCCTTCCCTGTAATCCAGCTCATTCAATCAAGTTCCACCAAGCAAGCTAAGGGCAAGGGTAGGTGTAACGGTATTTTGTTTACCACCCAGTAAATTTCTTTCTGTCTCTGGTAGGGCTCTAGCTAACAGATGGATATCTTTACATGGGGTTTGAGTTGCTGGCGCCTTACATGTCGTTGGAAGTTGCCTGCCAGCCCGACCTGTTGGCCATACCATAGTGTGAGTACCAAAAGCTCTAGTATCTCCCAAGTCTGCAGTCTTTTCCAAGCCAAGGCAAAGATCCAGAGCTGGGGCAGGCTAGGACTATTCTCTTATTTGAGTTGCTTTCGATGGGGAAAGAAGGAAAGCCAGCTAGATAAAGGGCTAGAGCAGGCCAGGGTAAAGGCCCTAATCTGATATTTCATTTGTTAATGTTAAGTTTCTCATTTTAGAGTGCTTCTAAGATAATATCTATAGGTCTATCATCTTCTCCTAATAGCCGCCTAGTTCCAATAATAGTAGGGCTAACTAGAGATCTTTCCTTGGCCAGATAGAGATAGATAGGAATATCACAGTAATACTTTCCTTTAATAACATGCTAACGAGCGTAATAGCTAAAGAAGGGCATAAGGAAGAAGTTTCATACCGAGCATACGAGGCATACCTGTAAGACCTTGGCTAAGAGGCCTAACGTGTCTAACGGTCTAAACGAGCTATACGGTCCATTAACGTTGCTTAATTGGCCTTAGCGTTTCGCACTAAGTAAGCAAGCTACCTTATTTATGTGCTCTAGTCGAACAAGCAAGCCAGCCTAGCAGAGTCAGCCTTCCCTCTTCTCTTCACTGGCTCTGATCTCATCAGACTCGTATCCAGCCTCTCTTTCCTCGGTCTCGGTGCTCGGTCCAGGAGAAGAGAAAGACTCGGATCCAGGTAGGGAAAAATACCGGTATCCTAGCTCCATTTCAAGCCTAAGCTCTCCCTCCGCTTCTCGATCCCCAGCTTCCGCTGCTAAGCAACCATCTTCTCTCTCTTCGTCTCCCACTCCTTCTCCCATCACTGGGTATTGGACACCAAGAGGCAGGTACTGAACCCCGAGAGTGAAGGCGATTCACCGAAACCACAAGTGTTATCACGTATCTAATGTCCATTGACCCACCTTCAAATTGGGTAGGAGATATGAGGCCACCGGAACCAAACCCCGATTCCGATGACTTTACTCCAGGGGGAACGAACGAATGAGAGATAGGAAGCTCCGACCGGGCCCAGGAAACCCACCTCTTCTTCACCGGGATGAGAGGCGCATCAGACTCTGCATCTTCATCTCTATCCGTTTCCCGCCCTATCGAGTGGATCAACTGCTTTAGCAGCTAGGCCCTTCACTGCAGAGCATCCAATTCCCAACTAATCTATTCCGAACGGAAGCGATCGATCGAATGGAGCTAGCTTACAAGAGAAGGCCCGATAAGCTTCGAAGTTCTACTGGCCAATCCAATGAGGGATTTTATTCATAGTTTGGAAGGTTTCACCTTCTCTATCGGGGCGCCTTCCGCCTCTCTTTCCCTCGTTACTGATGCCGCTACAGATGCTCCTAGCAGGGTGATTCCTCCCATTGGGAAGAGAAGACAGGAGCACCCGGTCCTGTTTTTGGAGGTTCAACGGTCAGCTTCGGTCGGGATAGATGAGTTGGGGTCGAGTTCCTTAGATACTACATAAGAAATTTTTTCGGATGGGAAGGTGTATAAAAAAAGGTAAAAGCGCTTATGGGGCATCCCACCTCCCGAGAAGGTTGAAGGGATAGAGGAGCTTTTTAGCCCTTTTGAGGAATTGGTTGGAAAAGCGCTACCACCCGAAATCCTATGTCCAAGCGCTTCAGAGGTCAAGGGAGTTCGATCCGGCTACAACTCTCCTCCTTCCACGCACGGACAAGGATCGGTTGTTGAAACAAATTCATCTAGAAACAAATAAGTTCTTGTTTGATCCGCCGCTGTTGTAACACCACAATATTCGTCCTTTTCCTTTTGAGGTTAATCCTCTCAATGGTGAATCGAGCACTCGAAAAATTTCTTCGACGGAATGGAAGAAAGGTAAGGAAACCCGCGATGGCTACTGAATACCCGCCCTTTACTTTCTTAATAAAAAAGCCCCTTACCTTTGTATTCGTTCGCCAAATCTTGTTCAGTTCCATCCAAGCTCGGTTTTGTCTGAATCTTCGCGGAAGAAGAAGAAGCGGTTCACCAGCCACTACATCTGTGGATCCCACCAAATTTTTAAACCTGGCGGCTGCTCGCTCTTTGATCAGTGATTCACCGGCCACTACATCGATGAAGAATCTCTCCAAAATCTGCTCTTTGATCAGTGATTCACCGGCCACTACATCCAGGGATCCCACCTTATTCTCAAACCTGGCGGCTCGGTTGATTGGCACTCCTGTAGGCTCATCTTGCATACAAATTCTGGGGGTCCCAGGTCCTGCATCCACCAAGAACATTTCTTCCCTTAAGCGTAAAACTTCAGATTGTAAGGCATTTCCACTACATAAGAAAAAACTTGAATTAGATCTTGGAAATGATCGACTCAAATAGATGCTCATCATAAGCTTTCTATTAAGATTCACTTGTAGTTCCGCTTCTTGCTCTAACAGAAAGACTTTTCGGAAATCTGGTTGGTCCAACCAAGAAAGGCATGGGAGTCTTTGGGCGTATTTCATACGCAATTTCTTTTTTCTTTTTCTATACAGTAATGCAACGATCAAATCTTAATAATATGTTGTGACCCGTTTTTCTTTTCTTTGCTGATTCCTCTCAATGAAATTTGCCATGTTGCACTAAGTTACTTACGGAATCTCAAATATCTCTCGACGCCGAGAATTTTTTATGTGTCCAGGTCGATCAGAGGTTCGGCTTGCTTCTCCCCTACCCTTTAGCGTTCTGGGCCCCTGAAAAAATAAAGAAACCCGAAATAAAAAAGAAAGAAGAGAAATTGGGCCATGTTTCCCGGGAGAGGCCGCCTTCTCTCAGGCCAGCAGTCTTCTACTTCTAGTCGACTGCTCTATGACGGGCTTCCCTGTTTCCTGGGCTCTACTCGCTCGTCTACGCTCCGACCCAGCAAGTAATAATTGAAAAATGATGTTTCCAGCCTGCATTAAGATTTAAAACTTGTCGTCACAAAAAGGCAATCAATAATCAGAATCAAGAAAAAAAAATGGAAATAGTGAATCAAGATCTAGATGGATCCCTATCTTTATCTCTACCCACGGAGATACCTATCTATATGGATAGAAATCTATCTATGAATCGATCTAGACTATCCTCTATCCGGATAGATATGTCCCTATGAGCGACTACGCCGATCTTTATATGTTTTGGCCACGTCCGTTTCCGCTCCGAAGAGGAAGGTTTAGATCTTTCAATCTTATGTCGTGAGGGATGTGACCTATGTTAGGTCCATAAGATACCACAGCTTTTGGTGTTCTATGATTCACCTCCGAATAATGAGTAGGTAGTTCAATCCTTTTGATTCTTCTCTTCATAGTAAACTGATGGGGGGATGCGGAGCAATAGGTCGAATTTCTATATAAAGAAGAGTTGTAAACTATAGGACTTCTTGTTCGAGTAGGAAGATTTCGGTTTTTCTCGTTCCTTCTCTTCGATAAGAATAGGGATTTGAAATGATACAAATTCCTCTTCATTCTGTTGTGCTCAGCGAAGGAACTGCCTAAGCATACTTTTTCGGATCCAAACTTCTTTGTTCTTTCTAAGTCTTCTTCTTGCATAGAAGAGCGCAACTGTTGCAAAAACCGGGATTTTAGTAGTAGGCGGCATCCCCTCTGAGTTTTGAGTAGGTGGAACCATTCTGTTTTTGTTCTTCTCCACATTCTTACCGGGTGATCCAGGAATTTGCCTATGATTTTTTCAACTGATATTTCGATATAGAAAGATCTCCTTATTTCTTCACCGCGGATTCTCGCGTCATTTTCTTGAAAAGATATTAAATCACCGTGGGACACTTTAAAATGAGTAATGCTTACCATTCCATTATTCACACAAACCCTTCGATGACTTATCGGCTGCCTTGCTTGAGGAATAGTTTCACAAAAATGGAGACGAACCAGAATAACGTCCGATCTTGTTTCTGGATTGAGTGGAAAAGGGATATATGAAGTTCGCTCTGTTCCTCTGTGCATCTCTGTGATGGGTAAATCCCCATGAAAAAGGGGCAACTTTCGTGTAGTTTGTGATTGGATGTAACTGTTAAGATTTTTTCTCGGATAAATCTTTCTCTTAATAGATCTCTTCTTGTTCCTCAATCTTCGGAGAATGCGGCGTTGTATTATTGTAAGTTCTCTGTTCCGAACATTTCCTGAAAGTAGACGACAAGTTTTAAATCTTAATGCAGGCAAGGCATATCTCGTTGAATCAGTCTTTTTCGCCACATCGGGGCTATGGGAGTCGAACCCAATTCTTCCACGACCCCCCGGAGCAAAAATAAGGCTATAATAAAAGACTTTTGAAAGGAACTTCGCGTCACTCCACTCCGTCTAGCCAAAGGAAATACCTTCATTCAGCTCCGAGCGAGAAAACGATTGGCTTGAAAACTGCAAGAGAAATTTTTCTGAGTCAGAATGGTATTAAACGAATATGACAAGAAGATCGATCCCGTATGGAGCCACCGTCACAGTATGTCAAGCAACCTACCTTCCAAAATTTAAGGTTTTGCGGGCAAGCGCTTCAGGATCTTAATTACGGAGTTTCTGCTGCCCAGCAGACTTTCCTGTGCAACACCATAAGCCGTCTCGTGGGCACCGTTTTCTTTTCTTCAAGTCCGGAGACTCGAGCTTTGATAGGAAGTGGACAAAGTCCACCTAGGCCGCCTAGGCTCGTTGGAGTGAGCAACTCTCCAGATATATTTTCAACTGCCATATCAAAACGGTGCGCTTTCTATGCTTATATACATACGATTTTTGAATCCGGGTTGGTGAAGGGAACAAGTACTTCCCGCCAGGAGAAGTAGAGTGAACGGCACTCCGGTCAGGAAGGTTTTCACCCCTAAAGGGAGAAGCACGAGGGAACAGTCCAGTCTGTCCTTCCCTTGCTTGAACTGGACCAAAGACCTCGAGAACGCCTGCCGCGAGAATTCACAGGTTCGTTCACTTACCAGCACTAGTTCGTACCTTACCTTAGAAAGCAAGCAGCCGCGACCTCCGGTCTGCAAGCACCTCCGGTCTCCAGGCTTAAGGCAACAGGGGGACAAGCTTGAAAGCCATACTTGCATTGGATTGATTTCTTTTTCCGTTTATACGCCAATAAGAGAGTCCTTTTTCGAGGGTCTCACGACCCCCTCGACCCTGCGGCTCAAAAGAAAGCATTTTCTCGAGACAGAGATATGACCTCCCTACCAGAGTTTTAACTCCAGTTTAGTTTGGACTAAACTAATAAGGATGCCCATATATACGAAATTCTAAATACAGGGGGCCTCTGGCCTTCCTATGTTTCCAACAACAACTGGCAAAAGAATGATTTGAAAAAGAGGAAATGGGAAAGGCTTCGCTGATGTACTGACCAAACAAAGATAGATTTTTCCAGTACGTGCCAATATAACTCTTATTTCTTACTTTACTCTTCTCGTTCTACGCTCGGGATCCTTCCCTCCCTAGGTACTCAAATAAGAATGGAAATTTTTCTGTAAATCCCCATTCAAATCATCATCCTCTACTTTTTTTCAATTTCTTCTATAGGCGTGAAATAAAGTATATTCTCGGGGGTTCCTCTCTATATGAAAGCGCGAAAACATGCCTTCTTGGCTCAGAAAGAGGGCATATCATATAATCAAAGTTATCCCAGCTCGACTCGGATATCGAATAAAAGTGGATTTTTGTGTAACCAGCTCCGGGAATCCATAGATGGATTTTGAAGAGTAAAATGTAATCGAATGAATCGATGCCGCCCATGCCAATGATAGAGTACGACATATGAGCTCAGACCCTTATGTGAACTTACCTGCCCTAGCCTCCACGCACGTGCCGATGTCCGCCCCGCTCCTCTATTTTCTTTCTGGCATATTCCACTAATTCCTTATTTTAAGTAAGGTATCATTCCCCTATGAAATAACACATTTTTTCGCACGTGGATCTACCTCTCGCCTGAGATCTATGATATTTATTGCTTTAACACGTCCTCTTACTAAAGAAATACGACCGACGATACAGACAGATGTGAGATGCTCGATAGAGGTCCCCTATATTGGAGAGTGGGAGGGGAAGTCTCTTTTTACATAACATAAAGGATGGGAATGAAGGACGGACGCCCATGCATCCCGAGCAGAGAGCTAACCGGATGTATTTGAATAAAAGAACGAACTCAACCGAAGAACTACAATTGAAACAAGACCAGGATTTAAAAGAAGAGCAAGAAAAAACAAGATTTATCTCAAAAAATGAAATGGGAACCAACAACAACAAAAAGCGAAACGAAACAAAGATAGAAATCTTGAAAGCGAAAAAGGGTAACGTAGCTGATTTGCTGATATGCTTGTTCTAAGAATGCATTACTATCTTTGATTTTTTCGATGGATTCTGGATTCTGGGCTAGGTACCTAAGTTAGTAACTAGCATAGGGGGGGCCTAACACAAAGAGTATTAAACCTTAATAAAAGCATAAGTCCCCCCCGAAACCCCATGCTCCTTCGGTACGTTCTTTATTTCGTTCTTTCATGTGCGGAATACACATTTTCCTTATACCATCGCTCGAAGGGCGGATCCGCGGAGCTACTATAACTATAAGATATAAGAAGTAGAAAAAAAGCCTACTTGGAGCATGTTCATCTTCCTCTCGTACGTTCATGATATTGCTTTCGCATGGCTCTTAAAGGCTCGACTAAATGAACTCTAATGGACTTAGCTTGCTCGTGTAACAATTTCATACCGTCTTGCTACCTTGACTTCAGACTTTTAATATATACCTTTGTCCTATTCTTTTATCGTAAACTTGGCTATTGCCATATACCTCCTCCTTCGGGTAGTAGAATATGAAGTTCTATGAATTCCTCCTTATGGTATCGTATTCCCCCATTCACGCCTCTGTTATATGTTCTAATGGAATTTCCTTTCGTAGGCTCAAAAAGTGGTCATTCTTCAGATCTTTGTTGATTGGCCGGCCGATATGGGATAACCTATTTGAAACAAAGAGATTTGTGTAACGGCTTGGTGTACCGAACTTGGCTTATAAATTTTCGTATTATACTGCATCTGCATCTTCATAAAGAGCAAGAACGGCATCCGCCAGCCGAACAAGTAAGGGATTCCTCGCCCGGTGTGCCGGCTTGGCTCCAGCTTTGGCTTCTTGATTGGCTATTGCCAGAGAAGACATATATGTTATACCAACAGACGGAGCAGACATGGCAAGATACAACATATTAAAGAATGAGCCAAAACCGAACAAGCAAGGCCAAAGCCAAATGCCGACCTAAGAAGGGACGCTTGCGGGAGACTTTCGAGTTTCCCGACAGGTCGATGTACAACCGAAAGGTGAATGCTTTACCAAACTCGTGTACAACTCCTTTCCTGTGTATTGATTTCCGCTTATTACATGCTTGGTTTCCTAAATTCTTTCTCCACAGCACCCCCTGACCAAAGAAACAAAAAACCAGAAAGCCAAGATCTCTATAAAGCGAGGGAAAGAATACAGATGTACAGCAGAGAAGGAAGAAAGACGAATGCTATGAGAGCTTAGACGGAATAAGGTCTAGGGGAGACCGCCCATTTATCACATGGGAGGAGAAGACTAGTCAAACATTCGAGCTGTAAACTCGCAATATAGACTTGAAAAAAAGAAAGATATTGAGACGGAATATGAATGAAGGATTGAAGCATCTGACCGGGCTCCGGAGATGAATACCGAAAGAGCTTACCGGATGCACCATCGACCTCAGACAGCTCGACCGGGCGGGGGAAGAACTAAAAAGAAAAAAACGTAGTCGGTGAGCAAAAAGCAAATACCAATGAAGACCAGACCTGGAATTTCAAACAAGAAAACGTAGTAGCGGGAGGGAGATTCTCCAGCTCCACTCCTTGTTATATATATAGTAGAAAATAGAGTGGAAAACTACGCTTCAAAATCAAGCCCAAAAAACGATCCGGTCCTATCTTGACCCATTCAAGCCATGAAAGTGACCTTTTGGATTAGAAAACATGGCCTCTGGTACTCTTTCCTGGGTTGATCGAAGAGCTGCTAACAAAAAGGCGAAGGCAGGATTCACAATAAAATAACCGTGGACGGATTGAGCCAATGTTTTCAAAAATTCCAATACCATAAGCGGATTCCACATCTATTTTTTATAGATTTTGCACCTTCAAAAGAGATCTCGAAGGGAAGGTATATTGAATTACAGAAATCGATTCACGTGTACTTCTTGCTGCTACAAGGCAAGAAAGATAGAGGAACTAATTCAAGAAAGTCATTTGTGGACGGGAAGAGTACGACATATTCCAGGGACCGATCTATCTCATTAAAGGATTTTGTGGACAGGGCACAGACCTCAGACCGATCGATTAAACCAATTATTGTAGAGTTTCCGGGGGAAAGTCATTCATGTGTGCCGATTTCCTTATGGTTGACTTAACAATTGGGATACTGGTTTCACCGTACTTATAATCCATCTTTCATTATATGCTAATTTCAGTCTATTAGTTCATAGCGAAGCTCAGCTGGGCTGGAGGGACACATACACTGTATGTAGGGCTTATACACACCTTTAGTAGTTCCCTCCAAAACCCCTGTCTTCTGCCTACCAATGGGAGAGAGAGCTTGTTGGACGGATAGAGTGAATGCGGGAATGGCATAGAGGAATGGGATACTACTCAAAAAAAGTAAGAAACACGGGAGCCTGTGGTTGATATAAGAAGTACTTACTATCTTTCCCAAACCCCCCCCCCTGTTCTGCCTACCGACCTTAACTTCTCTTTCTAGCCCCTCTACGCTTATCAACGCCTGCATTCCTTTGATTGCTTGTTGTACTCCTTCTACCATATTCCTCTGTCTTTGCATCTCAGTCCCGGATCGACTATAAGTCTTCTTTGCTATAGCTTGAATCCGTGATCGACCTAAAATATATTATAAAAAGTCTTTTGTTTGCTGGCTTGAGTCCGCGTGATTTATTTCTCTTATTATAAGCGCCGAATCCCTAACTCTCTTCTTGTTGCTAGCAAATGGGAAAAGACTACTTCTTGGACTGTGGCCGACACCAGAGAAGACTAATTAGAGATTTGCTAAGCGAACGAGCCCTAGCTTGATCTAAGTCTTATACATTAATTAAGCAGCCTGACTTATATGCTCCTCTTACCTTGCTTTATTACACCGTGCAGATGAAGCGAAGGACATCTATTATCTATAACAAAAATTCCTTACTCTAACAAGTAAGCAAGTAAACTGCCTTGAGAGAAGACCGATTTCTACACAAACCCTAGCTGCGTTGGGGCGTGAGACAAGCTTCGTAGGACCGGTCAGGCCAATTCCGAAAAAAGAGACGATAGAAAAGAGGCGAAACTCAAAGAAGAAGACAATAGGCAGATGGGGTCGCGAGACCCAAATAGGCGCATGCATTGGATCACCATTGCGGAGACGGAAATCATGGCTCCAGCGGAAAACCCTAAGCATCAATCCCTCAATCAAAAACTTCTCTTTTTTGGTGCATATCTTCTTTGTTCGAGAGCTTGATGAAGACGTGCCTTGGATCTAACAGAGTGATCGAAAGATCCCCCCTCTTTCGAGCGGTTAGCCGTCCCGTCCCGTTTTTCCTCTCTTGATCTACAAGCTGCTTTGCGATAACTCTCTTATGTTCTTTCTCAACTTCATGCATTAAATTAAAGGTTAAACTATCTTGTGCTAATTCTAGTTACCAATGGTTCATCCGAAGCGATAGCTAAGAGGAATAAAGAAGCTGTGCTGAAGACAGAGTCTTGAGAATAGAGTTCCGAAGCGAGGCGAAGCAGAAGAGAGAGGTGAAACCAACACCCTTTGAACAGATGGAAGTCAACCCGAAGGCAAATATTAAATAACAGAACTTCCAGGTGATCAAAGTAGATTGGTTTTTTCATTCACTTAGATGGTGCATCTCATATGATGGCTCTTCCCTTGGCTGAGACTGACTCTCGGAAGTTACAGAATGGAATGATGGATGAACTTTACCCCTACATAACATAGATCATGAATCACATGTTTCCCATTTTCCTGACCTACATGAACAGAGAACAAGCACACCTTTCTCATCCTTTATACTAATGTGATATATGATCTTGGCTTTTATTTTAGAGATGTTTGGATTGAATGATGTGATGCGCCCGTTGCGCTTGACCCCTTTCCTCGTTACCGATGGTTTGGGCTTTCTAGCCAAACACAAAGACTCGCGGAAAGCTTTGCCGAGCCGGGGTTTTTCTTTCGTTTAAAGTACCCCTGCACATCAGACAGATCGAAGGGGCCTTTTTATATGTCGGATTTGGCCGTGGAATCAGTCTCATTTTAGGAATAATTTGAATTTCGATGTCAACGAGAGAGATTCGAAAAAGCTTTATCCAGCCTTATAAAAATAGGTATCTCCACTAATAGAAATCCTATAAGGTAGGTGAGAAGACGGCAAAAAGTGGCCCCAGGGAAATCATTGAAAACCTTGAGACCAGCCCAGTGCGAAACCTATGAAATCGGGCAATAAGGGGCCTAAAAACAGTTCAATCGACGAGAAAGTAGCTTGGCCCACACACAGAATAGAGAAGAGGTATGAGCGGTCAAACCTCATCAAGTGCCATCCACGGGAGTCCCCAGGGTTCCACTTACCGGATAACAAGGTGAGGCGCAGCCGATCATTGCTACCTTAGCCACCCGGCACCCTATTTTACTCTCAAAAGGCTACACTTCTCTCGTTCCTCTTGGACGGCTTTTTCCTGTCAGCAGCCGTACACCTACCTAATTATATAATCTATCTTCCCAGGAGAATGAATGTAAAGATCAGACTTCCGTTCTTCAGGACCTGCAAGCAGTAATTCAGCGAGTGGCTTAGCACTCGATAATAGGCGTTAACGGGACGGAGCAATGAGGGGTATTTTCCCGGAAAGATTGAATGTGTTATATCATGTTCTTGGCTGCTGAAAGACGAGTTTTTTCAAAACCTGCTTCTCGCCCTGAGCTGAGCCCTACCACAAGAATACGTTTTAGGACTAGCAGATCGACTTGTTTAGCCCTTTTCTATTGGTTTAGTGAATCCCACCACTACTGAGCACGACCTGATTGAGGCGCGGATCCGTCTTTTACCTTTTATTACTGTATTTTTCTGGGAAAGGGGCTTGAAGGAATGCAATCTATCTGATATTGGGAAGCAGGTAGCGAGGTAGTAGCAGAGGCAAGGTCAGGAAGTTCGGTTGCTTTTGATGAGGTAGCAGATGCGGAAGTGGTAAGATCGAGGGATACATCCAAAGCAAGGAAGCGAACCCACAGACACCGGTTATGAAACCAGGTACCCTTACCAAAGTGAATAAGTAATAAGTGCGTCGATTCGCCCGCCAGGGAAGGGGGTAGGAAGACTAGCTATAATTATTCTATACGTATTGAGTCAGAAACAGCGAGAAGAGCAGTCCATTTAACTGAGAAGGATGGCGCCCATATCCCTACATATACGAATCATAAAACATACGAAAAAGAGATCAATTATATATCCCATAAAGCAAATATAAATACTTGCCCTTCTCCTCTAGTCTTGGTATGGTAGCTGAAAAAGGAGCGGATAAAAAACGGATAAATAAGTAAAATAATCGAATTTAATGGGCTGCTTTCGAGACTTGGCTCTCTTTCAAACAGGTAGGAATGCTCCCGCCAATAAATGAATAAATGAATAAATAGGCGGGCTAACTGACTCTTCTCTCCCGTCGGGATAACGACCAAATACTTCTAAAAAGAAGGATGTTCCACCAACTCTAAACTAACCGAATGAAGTCTAGATCAGTGGATTATTAAAGAGTTGGTTGCTCTTTTCACGATCGATTGAGAAATTTCTTATAAAAGGTCGGATCAATGGTCAACGAATGGCACACAGTGTCTCGACAGGGCCGCAACGGAACAACGGAAGTTCACTGGGTAACTCTAATCTAAGGGGTACGGGGACGTAGGTTCGAATCCTATTTGCGGCTAATACCACCAATGGTGTGCTCAAAAGGTTCTTGTTCGTAGTCCAATGGCAGGTAAATTCTCCTTTTTCACTCCGTTTAGATTCAAGCAAAGCCCAAAAAGGAACCAACGAGTAACAATCAAGTGCTTGTACTGGAAAGAAACAGATCCGAGGTAACAACCACTCAACCCGTCGATTGAACCCATCTTCCAGTGTCCAATGTGGAAAAGAGGGAAACATCAGTCTAAGATTCTGCGGATAGCTTATATATGATAGCTGCCAGCGGAAGTGCTATTACCGGATCCTTTCTAAGGGACTGCTTGTCAAGAGCGGACTTGACACTGCGATCTTTTCGACCAAGTAAAGCGAACTTTAAGGGATGCAGGAGCGCAACCCCCGATTCCCATGGAGCTACTGATATGCATTCTGATCGATCATTTTGTATGCGCCGAAGTCTTTACCCGAGAGCTTGGAAGTCTTTATCTAGCAACTCGCTTCATCAAGTATGTATCTATTGTTCTTAGGTCTATGAGTTAGCCACTAGACTCAACTCTCATTTTCCCATTGACCTTTGACTTGGTAATTAACAAGTGGTTTTTATGCTCTACTTTGGAAAGCTTGCGCTGGAACGAGATGCACTAATCTGACACGCTCTGGACTCCCCTGGAGATACCGACTACTGTAACGAACGGAATGGCTTTCGTACTTTACTTTAGGAACCATTGTGCCACTGTTATAAGCAGTATTCCCAAGAAAAGATAGAATATATTGTATTAAGGTAGTTTTCCGCCCGCAGGGGCGCATTCCATTAGGTGCTGCGAGTTCAATATCCTCGCGTGGATGTTTCCTGCTGCTCTTTTGAGCGAGATTGTCCTTGGCTTTGCTTGCTCTCGGCCTATGAGATAGACTAAGGCCACTCCTTCACTTTCCTACTGACTCTTGTTATGGAGATGACCTATGTAATCTCAAATCAATGAACCTTTTCTGGGAAACAAGCCTTAGCGTAGCGGGACCGATCCCGGATGCCCGCAGCGACTCCTAAATAGAAGGTAAAGCCGGAAAGGACAATCACCAGACCCTTACTTAACTTATTGATTTTCTTGTGTAGCGAGCGTACCGGACTAATTTACTCTTTCAGCGGTAAGAACTTTTTGAGGCATCGCGTTAATGGAAATACCAATCCTAAGATGTGTCTTGTGGTAGAATTTCTTTCTTTTAGGAAAGCTTTCTTGAGTGAGGTTGTCCTTGACCTCTTTACTAAAATGCCTAGAAAGTCATGGTTGAGTCGACGAAACGAAGTGGCTCGACCATCGGGAGAGGGAAGCCCTCGAAAAGCGAATGAAAAGAGAAATGCCCAGATTCAAGAATGTAGAATTAAAGAAGGGAGTCAAGTCAAGTCTTACCTGAGACAATAGTATATAAAGTAGCTCAACCAATGGCAATTCCTCACGTATTCGAAGATCGGTAAATGCCTTAATCAACTAATTTAGGTTTTCTAGTGCGTGTAATTTCCATCCATTCATTACCAACGTAGTCTGGCTATAGCCCAGTTGTCCTGATCAGAAGAGGGGGGAGTCTCTTTTCCGTCTCGGAGATATCTTTGCACGTCTAGACCTCTTAACCGGTCTTAAAAGTGGAATAGGCAGCCATCATATGACTTTTGCTATTGTCCCGCTTTGATTGATCTTAGCTTCTTTCCCCAGCAGCAGCGGTAACTTACCCAGAGGGCTGGAGCAAGAGAAGAAAGAATGAACTCCTCTTTTGACTCCGCCTTAAGCCCCTTATCCTTATGTTTTCATCGGGAAGTCCCTGATCAGTGAATAGAAATGGTTTGGATATAGTACAAATAGTACGGTCAGTGCCGTACATAGAATACAAGGAGCGAGAGAAGCTCTCGATCCGTGACTACTTTTCTGCATCGACCGGGGAAACAAAGTCCTATATTTCATCAGGACGATCCGACGAAGTGGTTTTCTAGTTCTTTCGTCCCCTTATCTACTGACTTGGATTGGGAACCCATGAGATGAGACATAAAAGAATTAGAATTCCCATTCCTCTGTTGTGGGTGGCCATGAAATAGGCAGTACGCTCCAGTAAACGAAGCAGCTCGTGACTGCAACAAAGCCGATGGCAGAAGCCTCTAGCATTAGAATCTATACCATAAAAAAAAGAATCACTATAGTGTAAGAAAATCAAAATTGTTGTTTAGGGAACCCTAAGAAAGATTGATTCATGCAACATGATACTTGGTTACCCCGGAAAAGGGCTTCGAGAGCCAGTGAGCTGTCACCTATATTCCCTGCCGACATATCAATTGCTCCAGTAGAACCAAATAATCCCGGTAAATCACTTCCCCGCGTATGGTCTTATCAGAGCAGTTCGTTAGAAAGAGAAAGGGCGTGTTCCTTACAGCAGTCGGTTGTCTGCGGATACCAGCGGGAGAGGGGGTTTACTTGCTCGACCAACGGGAGAGGGGAAGGCGAGCCTTGTTCCCTTACGTTTTGGGACTATAAATCAGGACGTGTCAATTGGGGAGAATGGTGTAGAGGGAGCCAGAGTCCGCTTGTCTCGCACAACAGATACCAAAATGAAAATAAAGAATAAACGGTAAGGTCGTCCTCGTTTGCCCATTCCATACGCTACAGAGACCTGTAGGGAAGTGGAGGAAGAATTGCTTTAGGATCTGTCTCGTAAGCCTAAGAATAACATATAGAATACAATAGTTAGATTAACGATCTCAGAAGCCTTCGTTCTATCTCATAGGCCTGATAATAATTGAGTCATGTAGTACGCCACTAAGGTTGAGGACTTCGGGGAGCATTCTTTATCCACTGAGTTCGATCTCGTTTAGTGCTCCACGAATACCTGTGAATTGAATCTATGAGTCAAGACCCTTCAAATTAGGAAAGGCAGCGCGATGAGCGTTGCAGTCAGCCTGCCCGCGGATACTGGAGAGGCAGGAGTAAGGTCGTCCGCGTTACCCCATTCCACTCCGACTTGGCAGTCCGCTGCTTGTCATTAAGTTGCCTAAATAAAAAAGAATAAAAAAAAGAATTCCACTGCCCCGGCTAAAACCTTCCATTCATTTCAGCTGCAATCCGTGCTCTTCACTCTTGAGTTCATTTGCTCCGGGATTACTTACTGCATTTGATCGTGGGGTTATATATATGTCACTTTTGCTCCTTCCACAAAGAAAGAAGGAGATGAACTTGCGAATCAACCAGAAACCAGAAAAACAGATTAGCCAATACAAAGGATTCCCTAATAAAGATTTACTACACCTACACCTACTGTTTCTCCTCGCTCTTCGAGCTTTCCTTTCCACTGCCAATGCCATGTCAAACAAGGAAATGACTGACTGTCACCCCAAGTTGCTTTGGTCAGTATTAGGGATAGCAAGGTCAGAAGGTAGAGATAACCAGCCCTCCTACCTTCCCCGGTTTGATATGGGAAAGGGTTAACGCGTCTTTCTGCAAACAGCGTTCGCCAGTTGAAGTTCATACCTTTTTTCTTCTATTTTAATGGGGATTTCCCTTTTTTAAGTGCTCTCCCCTGCTATCGCTGCGCTTTCAAACTAGCTGGGGAAATCAAAGAGCTCTCTCACTGCAATTGGCTTTGCTGCAAGGGTTTTTTGTATAACTGGTATACTTGCGGACTTAGCAATGGCCACTAGAGGGACGTCTAGAAAGACTGCTACTAGGAATGCCACTACAGATCTAGCAAACCCTATGAATTAAACTCCTGATCTAGTTGCTCTTGCTGGCTAGCCTATAAAAAAATATCAAAAGCTTTCTTTTTATCCTTAGCCTTAGCTCTTTCCCACCGCTTTGTAGCCTTTGCTGGCTAACGAGAATCCTTCCCCTGAGATTTAGCCTTGGGCTTATGATAAACTACTGGCTTTCAATTCCTTTTGAATGGTGTCACTAGCCTGGCTTTAACTCGCTCTAAGGCAGAATTAAAAAAGAAAGTAGAAGCAATTGAACTAGATGACTGCAAACTAGCAAAAAAATTCAAACTAGAAAGGCGCGCGTACTATCAAATTCCCCTATGCCTATGGTAAGGGGCGGACCAGAGCAAGCACTAGGAGAAGTTGGACATCCATATAAAATAAAAAAATCTATCTCTTACTTTGCTATAGCCTTATCTGGGAAAGGTGGAAGGTTTGGGGGGGAAATACACTCTTTCTAGACTACTTCTTAAAAGCATGCTGGCTAAGGAAGACCCGAATCCGCCATTTGTGCCTTTTTTCAACTGTTTTCGACATATACCTTGCTTCTGCAGCTCGATTCTTCCCCTGAATTGTTTCCTTCACTTCACCGGAAGAAAAGAAAACATAGTCTAGCCCCCCAAAAAGCATAATTTTTGTTTCTTCAATTGGATTGACTCTTAAGACTGGCACTAGATGCCCGCCCTTACTTAGGATTGCAGGGAAAAGACTTCTAGATTGCTGGAGGGTCTAGAGATTGGAGAATACTTAATATACAGCTGAAAAAGAGCCAGCTTTCAAACTTGTTTGGATAGAGCTGGCCTAGCAATCAATGGAAACTTAAGAAGAGAAAGCAGAATCAAAGCAAAACAAAAACCTTTTCAACTGCTACCTCAGGAAAGGCAGAAACTGGATCACTAGAATGCGATGGAAGAAAACTCCCACGTGGATTATTAACCCAGCAGTAGCTGATTTAGGTAATTCATTCTTCGCAAGAAGAAGGAACAGGTTAGTATGGAACTGACCCAGCTTAGGCCCTTGATACATCTAGATGTTGATGGCTTTTCTTGGGTATAACTCTTGCTAGATCCCTTCCTTACCCTAACCCTTTCTCTTTACGCTATCCCCGGCTTAATTTACATTTAAAAGGCGGATAGCTCATTCTTTTTCTTTATTGTTTTTCCCTGTTGTAACCTAGCTTGAAAAGGAATTTTCTCACATGCTTGCGTGCCTAAGTCTATTTCTCTTGCTTGCTTAGCTTACTTAAAGGTAAAGGCGAAGCACTAGGATTGGAGAATGGAGAAGAGCCCAGAAAAAAAGAAAGCTACGAGCTCGAAGGGGAGATCGGATTCTTACTTTTGAATGGAAGGCAGAAGGACTGTAACCTTCCTTATCTTTTGGTATGGGTTGACTCTAGAACTCAAACTATATTGATAGGCTAGCTTGCCTAATAAACTGATGAAAAGTAATAAAATAACTCGAAGGCAAAGCATGGCCCCCATCTTACAAAATACCCATAGATCAACATAGAGTCCCTATTCGCTATGATAATGATATCATCCTTGCCTGGTCTGGTCCTGCTTCCGCTTGAAAACTGGAAAAGACATTAGGAATAGAAGAGCGAAGCACTAGAACTACAGATTACACTTGCTTTATAGGGACACTATCCTAAGCTAGCTTTCACACTATAAGCTTCAAAGAAAAAGAAAGAAAACTTTAAATACATCTCTAAGTTAAGTTAAGGCTTTCTCACAGGAGGGATTGCATTTGCCATTGAACTCTTACCTATTATATTCTATCTATTTGACTATCCTCATCAGACAAAGAAAAGCAATCTAATAACGGTACGGCCATGCGATCCTTGTTGTTAAGCGAAGGTGGAGAGGTAGGGGGCTTTGCTTTCTCCAAACCGAGGAGGTAGAGCTATTCAATTAAATAAAAGAAAGTTGGACAATAGCTCCTGCCTTTCGAGTAGAGCACTTAAGGAAGATAAAGATGAAGGAAGGAGAAGCGCGAAAGAGCGGATTTCCTTCGCAGGGAAGGTAAAGCAATGGGCAATCGAATCAGAGCGAGGCGTAGTTGTAGAAGAGAAAGACGACGAGATATCCTACGACAAAGAATCAAAATGAGAACCCGAGAAAGAAAATTAATCGGGTGAAGATGGTAATTCTCATAGAAGCTTTTTTGTTCTTTCGAGCAACCCTGTTCTTGCTCGTTGCGTTTCCTTGAGTGTTCCAAAGCCACCAAGTGGAGTTCACGACTCTTCGCCCCTCACCCGATATAGAACCTGGCAGGAATCTAACCACATTCATTGTTCGTCACAAAATAGACGTGAAACCCCCGTTTCAGCCGACCTTTTGTTCCACCCGGTGGAACAGCGGTTAGAGCTAACATTTCTTTCGAAAAACCAGGCTTAGAACGAAGGTGATTATAAGCATTGGAAGAAGTAAAACGAGGAGTGCCGCCTAAACCCCATTTTGATGAAGGTGGAATTGAATCTGACTGCGAAAATGCGAAATCCGTGGGTGGCTTCTTTCTCCTTGCGCGGTAGGCTAGAGCAGTAGGGCTGGGCTCATGCTTTATCCCTTTATTGAGGAATGAATCCATATCCATTGGTCAAAGCACCTTACTTAATTGAGGGAACACAGTGATTAGGAGAATTCCAATATTAGAACAAGAGGCCTTTTTAATACTCTGTCTTTTCGGACTCATTCGTGTCTTGTCTTGGTCTGTCATCTTTAGCTTATATTCCATCTCGATAGTATGCACTACGTACCTAGAAAAGGCCTCGGCGATCGTAATGCCAAGCAAGGAAGTCCTCATCTACTCTGTTGCTTAAAGGCAAGCTCAATATCATCTCTGCATATTTTTTTAATAAAGTTGTCTCTGATCAACTCCTCGTTCCAAGTTCCGGTATGATGCTTTTTTAGTTCCCATCAAAAATGTTTCTTCGTAAATATTTAAGCTTCTTGGTGTGACACCCTTCCTGTTCCAAGAGATAGGCAACCAAGGGTCATCCCCTATTTTCACCGACAAGCCGCTCCCAATGCGACAGATGACTCCCTTATTGAGAACCTACCCTTGAGTTGAGCAGACTCCCCCATGTAAACGAAGGGCACGAGCCCAACCCAACTTCTTCGCTTCCAAAAAAGAAAAAAACAAGCTGGGAAAGATTTTGCCTTCAGCACACGCGCACATAATGACTCCGGAGCCTTTGTAAGCCTCCAACCTTGCTTTGCTAGCATTGCATGGAAAAAAGCTTTAAGGTCTAGGAAACCTAGCCCGCCATTCTTCTTTTGGATGCAATTCTATTCCAGCCCATCCAATGCATTTTCTTTTCCTTAGCTTATAATTATTACCCCGCCCCCATAACCTGCTAATGAAACTAACCAACTCATTGCATACGAGAGAATCGCCTGGGCCACTTCTTTTATGTTATGAGGGTCTCCTTTCCGTCTCTAGAGAGCCACTTTTTATTCCCGCCCTGGATACGTTTAAATTTTCCTTCATTTCCTTGAAACCCACACATGCATGGGACTGTAGCAAAGCATCTGCCCCTAAGGATCTTTCCTCATGTTTTGTGGTTCGTCATGCCCACTTCCAACTATATAGGACGAGTCACTTCATAGGACTAGTCACTTCAGGTTCCTCTTGAGATTTCTTACTAATTCCTGCCTTTCCTTCACAACTGGGTTCTGGATACTTTCCTTGGCCTTCCTAGCTCGCTGATTTGAAGGTCTATCCTAGCTTTCAATTCCTTCTTCTACAGACATCAATTTCTCGTCGGTCTTTCCTGCTATGCTCACCAAAGCCATCCATACCATAGAACCCTCACTCTTCTTTTTGTTGTTATCCGTCCCCGGATCCAATCAGCAGTGGTAGAGAGTCCTCTTCCCCCAAGCGCTGAAGTAACTTCCACCATTTTAGCCACTTGCTTCCTTGCTCCGATATGAGTTGAAAAGTATCCAGGGAAGTCCCCTATAATATAAAGCAAGTCCCGTTCCACTCTTCTCTCAATGTCAGTGCTGGGAGATCGGGTACAGCGAGATCACTTTTCTGTTAGTCTGCTATGCATGAAAGCAAGAAGCTCTCTTTCTTCCTCGGGAATCTGGTATGTGAGAAATTTGTATACAAGGTCTCACATGTAGAGATGCCCTGCCCATAGACATAGAGGAAGGAGTTGGTAGCAGACAAGTCATTCAGCAATGAAACTTCCATGGCGTAGATTGACCTTTCATGAATCTGTCTTGAAGAGTGAGATCGTTATTGCATAGATAAGGTGCCTATCTCTACACGTCCACAATGAGATCAGAAAAGCAAGGAGCTTTCGCTTCGCACCTTGGTATGGTCCACTTGATGAGTATCTCTGGAATTTCTCTTCAAAATTGTAAACAGAAGGTCTTACTCCATACCGTTGAATGCGTGTGGTCAACTGTGTAATCGAGGAAGCCAACATTGACTGACTTTCATGGTTAAGGTTCGAAAGACGAAGAACCAACAAGATAGGGCGCTTTCCCCTCTTCTCTAACTAAGAGGAGAAGCAGAACATGTAGCTTTTCATCCTTGTTTGATCATCCTATCAGTCATGGTAACGGATTGAGTCTCTATCTTTCGGTAGCTGGTTTGACTCTTTGTGATCGAACAAAACAAAACATAAAGAAATATCGTAGTGTAAGGGTAAAAGTAGTATCACCCTAAAAGCAGTCTATAGGGGTAATAACAGGGTAGGTGTGTATTTTCATCGAGATTGGGTTGAACAACTAATTTTCCCGAGAAATGCTTTCCAGTTTCCTTTGTGCATCTTTCTTTTCCTTCGTCTGGTGTAAGCTAGACCAGCATCCGAAGCGTGCGAATCCACGCAAGCCATTGCGAAAGCCTCTGCCTTAGCATAAGAGCAAGAGGTTCCAACCCCCAGGGTGTGCCCACAAAAGGGGAAAACTTAATTAAACAGAAGCCCCGTTTTCTTACCAGGGAAGTGCTGCGCTTTTCAGCACCTTTGGCAGACCGATAAGAGTCTCGATTTATTTCAACAGATCTTGGTTCGGGTGCTCTTTCTTCTTCTGAGTGAGTGGATTAGCTAGACCCGCCTTTCTCTGTAGAACATGGATCTCTTCTTTCTACGGCGACGTATGCCTATCTTTAAACGCCCGCCCATCCCTATCCTGGGAATCCGGTGTCTGGACGTGCCACTGCCACCAAAGAATCTGTTTTGCTTCGTGAGAAAGGGAGTATGTTAGATAGAAAGAGCTACAAAAGGTGTATCGGATATTTTATATTTCAAATAGCGCTTTGACGGACATAGGTATACAAAAACTGTCAAATTTCATTGCCTCCCTAGAGGTCAAAACTCTATCTCTTTTTATTCAATCATTGGAAGGCCAGAGGACGCATTCTTGTTGGCAGCAGTGCCATAAATACCGGCTTTTACTGCAAAGCAGACCAGTAGTACCATTAAAAACTTTCTAAGTCCAAGTTCTTTCTGAGTCCTAAGACTCGGATTCGTACTATTAGTTCAATAAAAGCAATTACCAATATTTGTCATACCAATGATATTGGTAAGTACTTTAGGAGTGCCTTTGATTCACAAAAGAGTGTCAAGAAAGAAAACTAACTACATAATGAAGAAAGTGCAGCAAAGACTTGCAGGTTGGAAAGCCAAGTGGATCTATTTAGCTGGTAGAACGTCCCTCTATCATCCAATGTTGGTGGAGGTTTGACGATGGTTCAGTCAATGATTAAAAAACAATTGTTTCAGTTGCTTGGTTCTTCTCTTAAGAACTCAACTGGGAAGGCTTCTGCTCGATGATGTCATCTTGGTCCACCGATTTCATTGGGACGGCTTCGGCCCACTTAGAATAGAAAGAATAGGAAGACAAACTATCCAGAAAGATAGACAGAAAAAGAGAGAGACCTTACACCGAAACAAGGGACTAAGGGCTAGGGGATATGGGCATAGGGGCTACGGGAAGACGTACGATAGGCTGGGTAGGATCCGTACTGGACGGAAATAGAATCTTTCCTACTTTGAATACGGAATAGCCAGAGAGATAAGTAACGTAGTCACCGATTGGAAGACTTCGACGGCTTAGAAAGAGAAAAAGTACTCGCTCACTGGAGCAATAAAGAAAAGAAGCGTACGGCTTACTAAGACACTAGGCAATGAGCCCGCATACACATTCACTCGCTATAAGACTCACTTACAACAATGGGAGAGACTACCAAGACTGAATGCTTAGAAGAATGGAAGAAAAGATTCCAAGAACTACAGTAAGAAGGAAATCACCAAGCAAGACGGAGATTTGAAGGAAATGCCCCTTACACGACTCGTAGCAATACATGGAAAGCTTCCAAGGAGATATGGAATATCAAGAAGGATAGGGCAATGGGTATGGTGCCTAGGCCTGCAACCTCATAACCTAGAGCTGATGCTGATGCCCCGAGTCGCGGATATTACGATTACAGAGGTTACGAAGTAAAAGAGTAGAGGAATGGTGGTGAAAGAAAGAGCCCCACCTAGACGTCTGCTTTGGATTCGCTTTCTTCCAGTCCTTTTCTCAGTCGAAGTGATCGCTCTATTCCGTCAGTCTTCGAAGGCAGCGGCAAGACCTTTTGCTGGAGTTGACTTTTCCGTCTCGTAGGAAAGATCGTCTTATAGTATGTAGGTTAGTCAAATCCGTCAAGCATGCCAGTCCAAGGTACCGAGTCCTTTTTCTAGCAGTCATTGCGTAATCGCTAAGCAGCCCATCGGTCGAAGCTAGGGGCTTTAGCCTTACCTTGCCTTCAAATCAATCATATCAGTAATCGAATGAGTAATTGAATCAGCCTTTCAGCCTAGTCTTCGAGTCTTCCAAGTCTTCTAGCTCTCTAGGCTCTCCTAACCCTAACAAGCTTTCCAGTTTAGTTGTCCAAGCTCTAACTTATCCTTCCAGCGGTTAAGCTTTCGATGTAATCTATCCGCCCTTAGTTCATTCCGTACGTCTGTGTAGTCAGTCATTGTCTTATACGTCTTTCACTATTCAAGTAAGGAGCTCAGGGGCCTGTGTGCCTTGTTTCCAAGATCCGGTGGATAGCTTTCCTATTCCCTCGGGCTTTCAGATGGAGGGGCAGTCTTAATTCATCAACCAAAGATGAAAGTAAGAGAGGCTATTATTAAGATTCTTTGATCCCGAAAGCCCAACACTCGGCCTAGGAATTCTTGTCCGAACCTTCCATCCGTAAGCCAATCAATCGAAAAGACAAGACAAGTCAGCCATCATTCGACACCTTCCGCCGATAAAGCATGCTATCAAAAGAAAGAGTCACCCAAGAAGGCGAAACTTCACCTGTCGCAGAACCGTAACCCATCACTTGGCCTCTCCCTTCATGTGCATGCCTAGATCTTCGTCATTCTCTTCCACCGAAAGCAAGAATGGCATAATCAATCGCATCTGCAACCGAAACCCAAGCTGGCGAATAAGCAAGTGATTGGTCTTTTTTTAGTCTTTATTAGCTTGATCGGCAACTGGGACACAAACGAAGGAACTTTTAGAATGACTTCAATTGACACACAAAGAAGTACCCTGCTTTTGACCAACTATTCCATAGCTTCGACGACTGCCTTGCCTTGACCTTCCCTTGTTCTACCCTCGGAGATTGAAAGGTGATTGAAGAAGATAACTCTATGCAGTGACAGAGGGAGGTAATATCATAATAGAGTAAAAATCACGATTAGAGTCAGTCCGGATAAAAGAATCCAATCCGCAACTAGTCTTGGAGTGAAAGAACCTGGGAATCCCCTTTTTAATAGAATAGAATCCGGAAGAGGCTCGACGGGAGCGGACTCGTAATCGTGTGGACGCCTTCTTACACAACTGAAGGGACAGATTTCGAGCGAGCGGATTGCTTCTCTGGAGAAAGATGGGCTGACCATGATGGAAGGGCAAGGACCCCAAGAAGAAGCCAAGCCTGAGGCCAAGAAAAGCGAGCTCAAGATCAGGAGCCAAAGCGGACCGAGAAGAAAGAAGAAACGCAAGTTGCCAATTTTGGGGCAGTGACCCGGAAGAAAGAAACCAAGGACTGACCGGAGGGCTAGTTACCCGTTACTGCTTCAGGGAGTGACCGATGCTAAGAGGGAAGCGAAACGCTATGTTACCCGCGAGATATCCGCTTTCTTTCTTCCTGCAGTGGTAGCGACACTACCGATGTGTAAAGATCAACTCCTGCTTCTCTGTCTTCTTCAGTTAAGTCAGTTCAGCTGGGCCTATTTGTATAGCAAAGAGCGCCTTCTGTTACTCTTCTTTGTTGAATGGAGCCGAGGTCGGCGAACGAATGTTATTAGCTATTTCCTCTAATTGTATTTCTCGCATTCTGCTAGGCCTCTGGGCCTATGTTCTAAATGAAAGAGCTATGGACTGAAAACCTAAAGGGAAGTAGTTCCCGCATCTGCTAATTCAGTCTGCTGTGGATTTACCGGCTTCCAAGTCAGCAAAGTCTAAAGGGAAAGCTAAACCTGGAGTTCGAGTCGGAAATCTGTATTATCTTCTTAAATAAAGCCAAGTAAATCCAAGTAAAGTAGCTAGTGCATCTCCTTTCTTGCAGAACCTCTGCTGCGAGGGAAAGGGTGGTGACTTCTAAGGCGAGTAGTTTCGGTTCGAGGACCTATAGTTTATAAGGGTGGTGACTACCTATGTGTCAAGCAAAGAAAGCTAGGCCTAGTACTTCCTATTTGAAGTGAAGAGAGCCCTGGGAAGAGATGAGTTCAACCTGGAGTGAAACCTAAGGAAGCAGCTCAGTCTAGTTCTTTCAAGGCTTAGTTTAGCGTCAGTTGCAGGATTGGGAGTGTAGTGAGGATAGCCCAGGTGGGCGACCGAATGAAGTGAGTTACGAGTTACCGATGCTGGTAGTTTCCGTTACTACGGCTGATAAATAAGCGCCTCAGTGTAAAGAAAAGCTAAACGAGTAGCGTCAGTCTGAAACCCTCCACCGAAAAACAATTGTGTGAAAAAGAAACTCTCTTTTTAAAAGTTCTGTTAGGTTCTTAGTAGCTCGGAAACCTTTATCTGGACATTAAGAGCGTCAAGGATTAGAGCGGATACAAGACAGTCCCTTCCCTTCCATCCAACTACACGGGACTCCTCCTAAAAAAGCGCGTAAGGGGCCACCCACTCTTTCCCCTTGCCCCTCTCACTCATATGCCCGATACACATATGCGGGTAGATTCAGATGCATTTCGAGTCCTATTTTAAGGCACATAAGCCCATGGAGTTCTAATGCCAGTTCCCAGCGATCCAGTTAGAGGAGTGGCAGTTGTGGGAATAGCAGTATCTTTTATATTTTCAATAGACCCAGTATCCATATTTGTATAAGTTCCAATAGAGAGATTCAAAATAGGACCAGGATCCTCTCAGGTCACCAGCAATCCTCCCGTCACCACTCAGAATGCAGTTTACATCACCATCCCAGAGTCCCAAGAGGGTAATCAGGATGACAAGTTGAAGAAAAAAGCCGAAGAAAAGAAGGTAGCCAATCAGCTAGAGAGCTTAGAAGAAAAGGTCAAAAGCCTACAGGGGATCGACTCTTATGGCAGTACCAGTTTCTCTGACCTATGCTTTTCCCGGATATGAAACTCCCCCACAAGTTCAAAACTCCAGACTTAGACAAATATGATGGAACAGGCTGTCCTTTTACCCATTTGAAAGTCTATTGTGGAGAAATGTGTTTATACGGCGATAATGAAAGACTACTCATCCAGCAATTCCAAAAAAAGTCTGACCGGCCCTGCTCAGAGGTGGTTCGTCCAGTTAGACCACAGCCGGATCCGAACATGGTCTAACCTAGCCACTTCCTTCCTGTCACAATACAAGTTCAACACTGAAATGGCACCGGACCGCTCCAACGTATGCAGAAAAAGGGTAGCGAGTCATTCAGGGCATACGCCCAACGATGGAGGGAACTCGCAGCACAGGTCAAACCCCCGATGGTTGAAAAAGAGATGGTCGGTGCTTTCCTCAACACATTGAAAGATCCATACTACTCCCACCTTATCGGGCACACTACGTCAAGTTTCGCAGACCTGGTCATAGTAGGTGAGCGAGTGGAAGATGGAGTCAAATCAGGGCGCCTGGTTGACATACAGGCATTGCAGTCGCTGCTGGAACAGTCAGGAACGAGCACTATCCCGAGGAGGGTACAGACCAAAAGAACAGAAACCGGGCCGAAAGGAGGAGAAGTTCAGGTCATCACCTCCGCCCGAAATGACCATCCACAAAAGCAGAGAATATACGTACAGCCATCCACTCAGCGGCCCCTTATATTATCACCAGGACAGGTTCAGCAGACTAACCGGATTCAGATTCCTCAACCACAAGCACCAACAGGAGAAGGCACGAGACCTAATCCATCACCTCCCAAAAAGGAACAAAGAAAGTTTGATCCAGATTACTATCACATGGGAAGTCCAGGTCATACGACTGACAGATGTTTCGCTTTAAGACACAAGATCCAAGATCTCCGAGAACAACACCTGCTACGCTTTGAACTTGAGAATTGAAAACAGAGAATGATCTCCCTGAAATCAACATGGTTCGCTCGGCAGGCCCCTCAGAATCGAAACCATCTCAGCCCACTGGCACAACACAACATCAGCCAGCATTCACACTTACTGCTCTTGCCCCTCAAATCAAGAATGGAACACTTCGGCCCGCTGCAGCCTCTGAATTCCCCATCATCGCCTACTCTTTGGATGGATCACCCATCTATCAAGGGAAGACTGAATCAGGCCACATATGGTGGGACATCTGCGACTGTGATGATTGTTTCCAAAATGCACAAGAAACTGATCTCGAGCTCGAAGCCGAGAGAGAACGGAAGCCTAAGCCGAGAAAGAATAAAACTTATCAGCAAAAATGACGGGAACGATATGAAGCAGGAGATCCTGAGGTAGACCTTCTCGGAGACCCATCAGGAAAGTTTGATTATCTTGTCCTTTACCCGAGAAGAAACATGGCGGCTCTAGCTCCACCTCCAATGATACCTCATCCACAGTGGTCCACTGACCCTCCCACTGGGCCGGGCCCCATGATGCGTCTACTCACAGAAGTGACCACAGCTGTCAACTCTATACCTTGCGAGTCAGTGGAAGAATCACCTCCAGAAGACCCTGACCAAAGCTATCGCATGATCGAAATGCAAGAGTATATCGAGCGGCAATGCATGAAGCAGAGAAGGGAAGACTTTCGGGATTTAATCATTTCACATGAGCGCAAAGCTGATGAAGCGGCATCCTCTGGTAACAGAGCCCGAAGTAGGAAAGTTCGATCCATCCCAACTCATTACACCTCCGCGAACTCGTGTTCAGCTAAAGATTAAGGAGGAAGAAGGTTTGCCTGAAATCTCCATGATAACCTCAGCAAAGCCGAAGGCAACAAAACCATGGAATGGGTTCCAGTGGACAACATTGTTAAACATGGCCCTTCAACTCCTCACCCGCTGAAAACTAACACTTGAGACAGATATGGCGTAGACACGGCTAGAGATCGATTGAGGACCTCCACCAGCCTAGCTAATAGATAACTTCTCTCTTCCCGTTATCACCCTTACTTGAGTGAGGAACCCTTGCGAATAAGGGGTCCGAACGGTACCTCATTCTCTTATAAGAACCCTTCTTCCTTCACTTCACTGAAAGCCTAATAAGGGGGCGGATAAGACTGAAAGAAGGGTTACATCCGGGAGTGATCTACGAGAGTTCGCACATAGCCTTATTAATATTCCTATCCCGGTGCTCAATAAGGTCCGGGGCATAAGCTGCTTCCAGAGCAGAGGTTGCGAAGCTAACAAGCCTACAAGCCAAAGCAGGGGCAGTGTGTCGAGATAAAAGCAATAAAGAGCTGAGGAACGAAGAACCGCGGGTGGAAGCACTAGGAGAAAGCTAAATAGTTCAGCGCGCAATACAATAAGGCTTATGTTACACAGATGGGGATCCCAAGGAGAGGGCTTTACTAATAATAGTAAAGGTAGGGGACCGAGAATACAACAATCAGGGTTGTCGTAGAGTAGATCAGGCTCTCATCAGACCTAAGATGCTGCTCTTACCCTTAGTGGTTCTCAACTAGAAGGAAAATTAGTTGATCTGGAGTTGTCGTAGATAAGGGGGTCAGGAATCAATGATTCTTGCTTCTGACTTTCCACGATTGAAGTGGAAAGGGGGCCGCCGATGCACGTCCGAACCAGCGACAAAGACAAATCTGCAGTTCTAAATAGGAAAGAAAGGAATCCGGTCTCCCCCCTGAGGGTAAGAAAGAAGGTCCCGATTGTAGGGTCTGTAAGATGGTATGGTTGCAAGCTAGCAAGACAATAAGAGAGAGTTCCCCCTATCAAGGAAGATGGGTTTTTTCTCTGGTGCTTTGCACTCTCCTTAATGTACTTACAGCTCAACGTTGTGTTGTCTTCCCGGTAAGTAGGACCAAGGAAGCCTATCTCCCCTTTCTCATAATAGTGGTGAATCTCAATCATAGAAACAAAATGACCAGGTTCCGTTTCTGTTTCTATGCCTATTTCTCTGTACAGAAAAGATGAGTTTAGTTACCTTGATGATACCACTTCCAACTCCAAATCCAAATCCAAAACATCTCAATACTGGTACAAGTGGAAAGTTTAGACCCTCAAGAAAGTGATTTTATGATATGAGCAAGCCAGAAAGGGGAAGTGTAACCATAACCTCTTTTGAAGGCAAAGCAAGTAAAGCCAGCAAGTTCTGACTTCCCTTTTTTTTCCTTGGATGTGGCTAATTTGTCTAGTCCCATCGAAACAGTTGAATTTAAGTCCTTCCTTATCGATGGGATATTACCTCCTGTATTAGCATATTCCATTCTAGCATATCTTATTTCCAGTAGTACATAAAACCCCTGAGTCTGTGGAAGCCAGTGAGGCTAGTGAAGAGGGGTATCCAGTTACAATTACAGTTTTAGTTGCT